CCGAGGGTTCGAATCCCTCTCTCTCCGTTCTCTCTGATCACTTGAGATTTCTCTTTTTTTATCTCGAAAAAATCTCAAGCCCTTGTTTTATTATAGTTAAATCTAAATCTATGGAATAGATAAAATCATAAGAAAATAAAAATAAAAAATAAAGCAAAAACTAAAATAAAAATGAAATAAAAACCTCTGATTTTTTTATTCCTCACGCCCAGGATTACGTCCTGGATCATTAGATAGGAATCCGAAGATGAAGAGAGAAACAAAGAATATCACTACTGTGTAAACGAAGAGTTTGAGAGTAAGCATTACACAATCTCCAAGATCTTTTTTGGGGAAATAAGGGAATAGATTCTCTATTTTTGTACCACATATCCCGTTTTGACACCAAGAAAAGAAAGGCATTTTCAGGAATTCATTTGTAATGAGATTTTCATTCTCTCCTTCGTTACCAAAAATCTCTTGTCATACTCAAATTAGGTATTGTGAGGTACCATACCATGATAAGGTCTTTGACCCCCTGAAGGTCAGAATGACGAAATTAAGTGATCCAGATTCATCGCGGCTATCCATTCCGCAAGCAATTCACTGTTTGAATTGAGGGTTCATAATGTAAGACTTATCCGATCTTATCAATTGTTCTTATCAATTTCATTTTGTTAGAATCCATTTTTTTTTTTCGAATAAATCATGAATGTTTCTAGGACAGTACAGTATTAAAGATCTCATCGAAAACTTACAGCAGCTTGCCAAACAAGGGCTAAGAGAAAAAAGAGCACAGGTATAACTGGCATAACATCTACGATTGGATTGAACAAGGCATAAGCCTCAGGCAATTTGCCGAAGAAAAAGCTACTCGAATGAAGGACAGAGTTAAGACAGATACAGATCAAACTAAAGATATTAAGCATAACAAGCATTTCATTCTTGGAGATAATTTAATTTTTATTGATATAAGTGGAAAAATGAAGAAAAGAAAGAAGAGAAGTATAGGCCAAAAATCCTTCTTTTTCTTTGAAATCCCCCAATCAAAAATCCTTCAATTCTCAAATGAAAATAGAAGGAATCATACTTTCCTACAATATCTTAATTGAATTATATGTAATGATCAATGAATTTATTTTTATTCTACATCTCCATGTGTTGAATCCTAGCAACAACCTATATTGGGGTTGGAATTGACGAACATCCAATCCACATATTAGTGTTTATTAGGGTCGAATGGAAATCCAAACAAAATTGGGGCGTGGCCAAGCGGTAAGGCGCCGGGTTTTGGTCCCGTTACTCGGAGGTTCGAATCCTTCCGTCCCAGACCTATAACCTATAGAAGAACAAAGATGAGTTTCTTTAAACACCCTCTGTTTAAGAATGTAATATTGGATCCAATGTGAATGTGATTCCATTTTTATTTATGATTTTCTATGAATTATATACTCCCGTACTCCCTACTCCCTTTCCATTTGGTTTCTCACAAACGGAATCGAGTGTCAATGACACGTGGATGGTTATAAATATCTTTTTTTTTTTTTTTTTATCTGGGTAGTATGGTAACATAGATGAAAGTTTCATTCAATAAGGTGGCCATTCATCGTATGTCCGACCCGCTCCATTCATATTCATATTGAGGGTTAATTAGTAATTAGTCACTTAGAGAAACTTTATGCTCCATATCTATGAAATTCGGATTTCTACATGCTGCATTCTGAGTCAAAATGCGAAAGAAAGGTTTCTATCCTATGTAAAGGTAATAGAATAGAGTAGTCAAAAGAAATGACTAATTAGATGTGGATTCTGAATTCTACACACGATGGAGTTCGTGGTACTAATTACATCACTGGGATTAAAGCTCCTCAGACTGGGGAGAGGGGGGGGGGATTTATACATTTCATTCACTTGACTTTGATGTGATGGAATTTTTGGAAAGATTAATGAACCTAAAGTAAAGCATTTTCCGCAGAAAATGAAAACCATGCCCATATGTATTGTTATTGTTCTATTTCAGTGACACGGTCTTTCAGTTTCGGCGAAAAAGATCCGCGATCCCTTAAATATCTGGGATTACTCCCGTTGGCTTGGCAATTGTTCGGTGTATCTGATGCATACGGAAGGATTATACTTCTACAATATACATATACAATATCTGATTTTATGATTCTGATTTTTTCAATCAGAAGAAAGAATAATAACCTTAATCTTATCTTACAGGAGTCCTTTTCTACCCATCCCATCCCCATGAAAACGAACAAATACGTTATATTTTTTTTTTCTCGATACATCTATTTGGTTTAACTAATTGATGATTCCATTGGAAAAGAAACATGGATTTCTCTTCTAATGATGAAATTCGGGTCTCTTTATCTTTAATCGATGGGATATCTGCTAAACTAGCTACTCGTTGTGATTGCACCGACTCGTTGATTGATTTAGAGATCGAATTCCGCCTTTAAAGGAAAACCTATTTCCAGCAATGATGCCGAAGTCGAAATTCTTGAAACCCTTTTTGGGGTTCCTTATGAATCCTTGATACTTGATACTTGAAAAACGGTGAGTTTGATGAATCGATCCTATCGAATCATTCGTGATTTTTCTGGGTCATTGAAATAGTTTTAAGGGCCCTTCCTTAGTTTAGTTGTTCAAAAAAAGAATTGGATCTTTCACTATTGATCGTCCCGAACAACTTTTGAAGATATAGATGTAAAGAAGTGTTAAGCAACTTGCTTATTCGTGTTTTTTATAAATGAAATGTGTTTCATTCATATGATAGAAGATGGGGTTAAATCTTTTCTGAGACTTCTCCAGATAAATACCTATCCATCTATTTCTAAAAATTAAGTATGGATTACTAGGTATCGATTAAGCCAATGACTATTCATGATTCCATATTGAATCAATTCCATACCGGTTCCAAATAAATTAGAGGAATGTTATGGTAAAACTTCGTTTGAAACGATGTGGTAGAAAGCAACGTGCGACTTGAAGGACATGATCGGCTGTGGATGCAAGAATCCGCCATTTTATATATCTGTGAAGATGCTCTTGGCTCGACATAGTTTGTTCTGTTCTACTATCCAACTTTATGAGGTGGTAAATAGTACATGATGGAGCTCGAGTATAGTATAAAGTATTGATTCATTTATCAGGGGTAAGGATCTAGGGTTAGTGCCAATCAATAAGTTAGAAAAACTTCGTAAGTATATCTTCGATATAAAAATAGAAAGGAAAGGGTCCAATTCGAACAAGGTTCAAATCCAAAAGGAAAATGATTCGAAATTGGTAAAACTATTTCGATACAAAGTGTATCATAGAGGAATCAATCATTCGTACGATTCTTCAATAGAAAGAAATAACAAAAGGTATGTTGCTGCCATTTTGAAACGATTAAGGATCACCGAAGTCATGTCTAAACCCAATGATTCAAAGCAAAGATAACGGATACCGGAACAAGGAAACACCCTTTTTCAATTGTCTCAACAACTAGAACTAGATCTGAATGAGGAAGTAGAGTCTAGACGAGACAAACAAAAGAGGTTAGAGACGGCTCAATAAATGTATAAGGATTTCTCTTCGAAATCTTTGAGAATTACTCAACTCGAGTTATGAGTACGAATGATATTTCTTTTTTTTTTTATTTAGGAAGGAAGAACAAAAAACGAACGACTCAAGTTAAATTATAGTCTAATTGATGATTTTATGGATACATTTGCCACTATATACATAAATTCGAATCATTCTTTCTCGAGCCGTATGAGGAGAAAACCTCCTATACGTTTCTAAGGGGGGCATTGTTCATCTACATCTATCCCAATGAGCCATCTATCGAATCGTTGCAATTGATGTTCGATCCCGAAGAGAGGGAAGAGATCTTCGTAAAGTGGGTTTTTACGATCCGATAAAGAATAAAACTTATTTAAATGTTCCTGCTATTCTATATTTTCTTGGAAAGGGTGCTCAACCTACAGGAACTGTTCATGATATTTCAAAGAAAGCAGAGGTATTTAAATAACTTCGAGTTAATCAAATGAAATCAAATTAATGAAATCAAAACCGGGGGTGCCCAGTATATAGCTTTGTGTAATTGTTTCTCCACCACTCCCCTTTGCTCCTATATGATCGTATATTATAGAATAAAAATCAAAAATTCTTATCTTATGAGATGGATAGAAAAAAACATCAAGTGAATAGATGAAATTATTGGATATATGAAATGATGGGATTAGCATCAATCGGATTTTTTTTTTTGTTTGGTGGACTGCACTAACAAACAAGGGGTCAATTTTGCTTATTGTACCTCTATTGAATAAACTCGAGATTATTTTCCCACTTCTTCCTTAATTTATTCCCCCATCACATCACACTTCATTTCTTATCTATGCAGTGCCAATTCAACAAAAAAAGTATTCATTATTTTCTTTTTTTTTTTTTTTTGTTTTCTCAGCACTCAATTCATATTGACAATGGCGTATCGAATAATCAATTCATATTGACAATGGCGTATCGAATAAATATAATTTGATCGTGGAGAAATGGATCCATTTCTCCACGTTCCATAAGTTTTTTTATTTACTTCACTCAAATGATGGGTTCAACAAATTGAATTCCCTGCGACGAAAGAAGTATTTTCTTAATGAAAAAAAAAAAAAAAAAAAAAATGAATAAAATTTTTTGGGGGGTGGTCTATCAATTTTTTATTAGACCCATCTATATGGATCCAGGAATACGCTGTATTTTAATCTGATTTGTTCATTTTTATGTTTCTATTGATGATCTTAATAGATCAGATCATCAAATGGTTCCTTTAGATTTGTTACTAGTTCAATGTTTTTACGGGATCGAGCAATCTCTTTATTTTTTTATTTTTATTTTTATTCCGATCGTATCCACACATTATTTTTATTTTTATTCGGGTTGCTAACTCAACGGTAGAGTACTCGGCTTTTAAGTGCGACTAGGATCTTTTACACATTTGGATGAAGCAACGGATTCGTCCATACCATTGGTAGAGTTTGTAAGACCACGACTGATCCTGAAGGGGAATGAATGGAAAAAACAGCATGTCGTATCAATGGAGAACTCTGAGAATACTTGATCCTTACCGGATCGTTACAAAATCTTGTTTTTATTCTTGGAACGGGACCAAATCAATATCACCATTGATTGGGTCGAGTGAATAAATGGATAGAGCCCCACGGCTCTAATTATAGGAAAACCCAAAGCAACGAGCTTTTTTTCTTAATTCAAATGATTACCCGATCTAATTAGACGTTAAAAATATATTAGTGCCTGATGCGGGAAAGGGCTCTCCTGTGAGCGGATCATCGATTCCTTTTTTTCATGAATCCTAATTATTAACTATTCTCTATTAGGGAGTGGAGACGAATGTGTAGAAGAAGCGGTATACTGATCAAAAAGATAATTTAATTTATTCCAAAGTCAAAAGAGCGATCGAGTTGCAAAAATAAAGGATTTCCAGCCATCTCATCTCTTGTAACTATAAAAAAAAAAAATAGGATGGAAAAAGAGAATATCCGTTGATTGACCTCCCTGTCCCTGTCTCCGGGGTATCGATTCTTTTCTTATTCTTTTCTTATTATATATCTATATACCCTGTTTTGACTGTATCGCACTATGTATCATTTGATAACCCAAGAAATCCCCCATACCTGTGTTTCAAGTATCATTTTAAATGGAGGAATTACAAGGATATTTAAAAATAAATGGATCTCGGCAAAAACACTTCCTATATCCACTTCTCTTTCAGGAGTATATCTACGCATTTGCTCATGATCATGGTTTAAATGGATCGACTCTTTACGAATCCATGGAAAATTTAGGTTATGACAATAAATCCAGTTTAGTAATAGTGAAACGTTTAATTAGGCGAATGCACCAACGGAATCATTTTATTATTTCGATTAATGATTTTCACGAAAATCGATTCGTTGGGAACAACAAGAATTTGGATTCTCAAATCATATCAGAGGGTTTTGCAGTCATTGTGGAAATTCCATTCTCCCTGCAATTAGTATCTTGCCTAGAAGAAAAAAAAATAGCAAAATCTCATAATTTAGGATCTATTCATTCAATATTTCCCTTTTTAGAGGACAAATTCTCACATTTAAATCATGTGTCAGATATACCAATACCCCACCCCATCCATCTGGAAATCTTGGTTCAAACCCTTCACAGCTGGATACAAGATGCTCCCTCTTTGCATTTATTGCGATTATTTCTCCATGAGTATTGTAATTCGAATAGTCTCATTAGTCTAAAGAAATCTATCTCTTTCTTTTTTTCAAAAGGGAATCAAAGATTTTTCTTGTTCCTATATAATTCTCATGTATATGAATGCGAATCCGTATTCGTTTTTCTCCGTAAACAATCCTCTCACTTACGATCAACATCCTCTGGAGCCTTTCTTGAGCGAACACATTTCTATGGGAAAATAGAGCATCTTGTAGTAGTGCTTTGTAATGATTTTCAGAGGGCCTTGCGGTTGTTCAAGGATACTTTCATGAATTATCTCAGATATCAAGGAAAATCAATTCTGGTTTCAAAAGGGACTCATCTTATGATGAAGAAATGGAAATATCACCTTGTCAATTTCTGGCAATGTAATTTTGACTTGTGGTCTCAACCGGGCAGGATCCAGATAAACCAATTATACAGTCATTCCTTCGATTTTCTGGGCTATCTTTCAAGTTTACGAAAGAATCCTTTGGTGGTCAGGAGTCATATGCTAGATAATTCGTTTCTAATGGATATTCCTATTAATAAATTCGAGACCATAGTCCCAATTATTTCTCTGATTGGCTCATTGGCAAAAGCCCATTTTTGTAACGTATCAGGGCACCCCATTAGTAAGCCGTTCCGGGCGGATTCTTCAGATTCGGATATTATTGATCGATTTGCGCGCATATGCAGAAATATTTCTCATTATTATAGTGGATCCCCTAAAAAACAGAGTTTGTATCGAATCAAGTATATACTTCGGCTTTCGTGTGCTAGAACTTTGGCTCGTAAACATAAAAGTACGGTACGCGCTTTTTTGAAAAGATTAGGTTCGCAATTCTTGGAAGAATTCCTTACAGAGGAAGAACAAGTTCTTTCTTTGATCTTCCGAAGAACCTCTTATCCTTCGCATAGGTTACATAAAGAACGGATTTGGTATTTAGATATTATCCGTATCAATGACCTGGCCAATGCAGAATGATTGGTCATGAGACCATGTAAATAGAAATGATTCTCAAATGATGAAGAGATAAAATAAAAAAAGGAATTTATTTCATTTTAATTCTGAAATGTTTATGTATATGTAGTAGTGGTTGAATCAACTGAGTATTCCAGTTTCTTAGAATCTGTTCTAGGTAACTGAGTTTTAGATGTATACATAGGGAAAGCCGTGTGCAATGAAAGATGCAAGCACGGTTTGAGGAGGGATCCTTTCTCCTATTGAAACAAGGAAAGAATTTATCTACTCCATCCGACGAGTTCCGGGTTCGAGTC